AGTCTAGGGTCTATCGGTAAGGACGTGAAATACGAAATAACAAGGGAGAGACTTTGAACTTGTTTATCCTTACTGAAAAGGGTGAATTAAATAGTTAATTGAAACATCTTACTAGACTATGAGGAAAACATCAACTGAGATTCCGTGCGTAGCGGCGAGCGATAGCGGAGGAATTGTCTCAAACAGATAATTAAGATGATTGGACATCTAGACTAAACCCCGATAGACACCTATAGAGAAAGTACCGTAAGGGAAAGACTCAGAATTGGTTCAAAAGTTACCTTTTGCATAATGGGCCTGCAAGACAAAATTTGGCAAGCTTAAGTAGTAAATGAAGGCGTAGTGAAAGCAAGAGAAAAACTCGTCAGTCAAATTCCCCGAAACCAAGTGATCTAACCATGGCCAGGTAGCTATGCTGACCGAACCAGTGATTGTGGCAAAAATCTTGGATGAGCTGTGGTTAGCGGTGAAATACTAGTCGAACTTGGATAGCTGGTTCTCTACGAAACTTATCTTAGTAAGGCGCCCCAAGTTGATTTGCCCCCAAACCCGGGGGCTTGAATTACTGGTGTAGTAAGACTATGGCGATAAGGCCCCTAGTCAAGAGGGGTAAGCCCTAACCAGAAATTAAAGTCACTAATACAGATTAAGTGTATAAAGAGGGTTCAACTTAGACAAACAGGAAGTAGGCTTGGAAACAGCCATCTGCACAGGAAAACGTAAAAGTTCACTGAATAAGTCAGGGAACTCTAAAAATTAAGGTGGCTAAATCTGTAACTGAAATTCTGGAAGCCAGCATCAACTGGCTTGGTAGTAGAGCGTTCTGTAGGCACGATGTGCGCACCTTGTGAGACAAACAGAAGTGATAATGCAGGCATGAGTAGTACAAGATTCACTCCCAAATAAATATATACAGCTTCTAAGGGCACGCCCGATGGATTATAATTCTTGTACCTATTCAGGAAAAATATTATGGTACTTCGTACCTTCAACTGTTATTAATGGGACTTAGATCTAGGCATAATTTCTCTTAAGGAACTCGGCAAAATAAGATCTCGACTGTTTACCAAAAACATAGCTCTCTGCAAAGGTTACTGAAGTATAGAGGGTGAATTCTGCCCAATGGTTGTATAGTGAAACTGAGGACTAACGTCTAAAGCGAAACCCAACTAAATGGCCGCGGTAACTCTGACCGTGATAATGTAGCACAATAAATAGCCAATTAATTGTTGGCGGGTATGAATGGAACCACGAGGGTCTTACTGTCTCAAGAGGAAAGCCGATGAAATTATAGTTGTAGTGAAGATACTACATAAACATTGTAAGACGAAAAGACCCTATCGAGCTTTACTGGACACCGATAGCGTTAACTTAAAATGATCGATACTAAGTATCCTAATTTTGAGTTAATAATCTTTGTTGGTAGGACAGTTTAGTTGGGGCGACTACCTTTGAATAAGAAACGAAGGCGAGCTTATGGTATACAAAGCTAATCTCATTAGCCTGACAGTGAGGGGTACACCCCTAGCTGGCACAAGGACTACGTCCTATGTGGGCGATAGTGACCCGATATGACTGACCAAAATAAATATCGAAAGCGGATAAAAGCTACCGTAGGGATAACAGCGTAATATTGTCGGAGAGTTCTTATCGAGGACAGTGTTTGCGACCTCGATGTTGAATTGCGGTGCCCTGGTGCTGTAGAAGGTACCTTAGGTTGGTCTGTTCGACCATGAAAACCGTACATGATTTGAGTTCAGAGCGTGGTGACACAGCTCGGTTTCTATCTACAATGTTCAATCCCAACTTTTTTGAGTCCTAGTACGCAAGGAATGGTCTCAGCGATGCTCGACTATATAGGCCCCATCGACGTAATCAACTTCTGGCTGCTGCAAAGAAGGAAAACAAAAGGTTTAGGGATTAATAAGGTGCCACAAAGTGGCGCACCTTCTCATATGCCATGTGGGTGCATAGCCCCTGGTATACTATGGAATTGACACTAGGGCTCATCATACTAATAGTGTTGACGTATGGATTAAAGGCCCCGACTTTAAGATTAGCTATGCTACTTGCGGGTGCTGTGGGGGCTGCTGGGCTATTAGCTGAGCCCCATCTACTATGTTGGACACAGGCTATTAAGATGTTGGTGATGCTAAGTGGGTTAGCTATACTATGTATGCTGGACCATCGAACATCGCATCGATCAAGCTCTTTATTGATTTTATTAGTGATCTTAGGTAATTTATTACTTATTGGGTCAACAAATTTAATTTCTATATATTTAGCATTAGAAATGCAAACATTATGTATGTTTATCTTAGTTGCCTATAATAAAAACTCATTGTTATCGGCAGAAGCTGGGCTAAAATACTTCGTGTTAGGGGCACTATCTTCGGGGTTGTTCCTGTTTGGTTGCGCCCTAATTTATGGCTCCACAGGAGAGCTTGAACTTCAATTTATTCGTATGAGTATAGTATCTTATGGGGTATTAGCTGGAAAGTGTCTTATTACTATCTCATTGTTATTTAAAGTATCTGCAGCCCCATTCCATATGTGGGCCCCCGATGTCTACGAAGGGGCTCCAACTTGGGTAGCAGCGCTATTATCTATCGTGCCGAAATTAGGGGTACTAGCTATTATAGTACAAATAGGCTTAAATGAAATGGGGCTATTAATAGCCGTATTAATCTCTTTGATTGTTGGGGCCATAGGAGCTTTGAATCAAACTCGAATAAAAAGACTACTAGCTTATAGCGGTATAAGCCATATGGGGTTTGTGTTGCTCGGAATAGCCATTGGGTCTATAGAAAGTCTTCAGGCGAGTTTAATGTATATAGGTGCCTATATAATAACTCAAGTACTACTTTGGTCTGTAGTACTTATCATATCTCCTAAAAGAGATATGCTTATTGAGTTTAGTGGTGTTTCAAGATTAAACCCGATGTTGGCATTAGCATTGGCTACAGGTTTATTGTCTACTGCAGGAATTCCCCCTTTAATTGGGTTTTTAACTAAATGGTATATTATATTAGCAGCTGTTGGTCAAGGTTACTATCTTAGCGCTTTAATAGCTTTAATTTGTTCCGTGATAGCCGGGGTTTATTACCTGAGATTAGTTAAAATTATGTTTTATCAACCTTTGTCGACGCCTTTAGTAATAACAAATATACTAAATTCTCCACGTGGCAGCGTAGCACCGGAGGAAGCGGGTTTAGGCAAGGCAATATTAATAGGGGCAAGTTTATATTTAGTATTAACAATTATAGTATGTCCTAGTTTGTTCTTTCAGTTAACACATTTGATTATTTTAGATTTATTCCCATGTATCTTCTAGTTATATTAATACCGTTACTAAGCGCAGTCGGAAGCGGACTAGGGGGTCGCTATCTAGGAAGAAAAGGGGCTGGCTTGTTAAGTTCTGTGTGGGTTCTCGCCAGTAGCCTCCTTTCTTTTGTATTATGTTATGAAATCCTTATTAATGGGTCTACAGTATATATAGAGTTAGGCAGATGGATAGAGTCAGATTTACTAATAACTAATTTTGGCTTACAATTTGATATGGTAACAGCTGTTATGTTAATAGTAGTAACCACAATTAGCGGGCTAGTTCATGTCTATTCTACAAGTTATATGAGAGAAGATCCCCATTTACCGAGATTTATGAGTTATCTGTCTTTATTTACCTTTTTTATGTTAGTTTTAGTTACTAGTAATAATTACGTGCAATTATTTATTGGTTGGGAAGGTGTCGGTTTATGTTCTTATTTATTAATTAACTTTTGGTTTACGCGTATACAGGCTAACAAGGCAGCAATTAAGGCAATGTTAATCAATAGAATAGGAGATATAGGATTAATGCTAGCTATTATATTAATCTGGAAAGAATTTGGGGTATTAGATTACTGTAGTTTATTCTCCGCTTTATCACCATCTTCAGCTTGTACTTGGATTTGTATATTACTAACGATAGGGGCCGTAGGAAAATCTGCCCAATTAGGGCTACATACTTGGTTGCCGGATGCTATGGAGGGGCCCACACCTGTTTCGGCCCTAATTCACGCAGCAACAATGGTAACAGCGGGAGTGTTTTTAATTATAAGATCAGCTCCCCTTTTTGATTACTCTCCAACTGCAACAATTATTGTGGGTTTAATTGGCTCTTTAACTGCCTTCTTTGCGGCTACAGTGGGATTAGTTCAATCGGACATAAAAAAAGTTATTGCTTACTCTACTTGTAGTCAACTAGGATATATGGTAATGGCTTGTGGCACTTATAGCTGTTTAAGTAGTTTATATCACCTACTAACTCATGCTTTCTTTAAGGCTTTATTATTCTTGGGGGCAGGCTCTATAATTCATGCTCTTCTAGATGAACAAGATCTTAGGAAGATGGGGGGAATAATCCGGGGTTTACCTCTAACATATGTATTAATGTTGATTGGTTCATTGTCTTTAGCTGGTTTTCCCTATTTATCTGGATTTTACTCTAAAGATTTGATATTAGAATTAACTTATAATAATTATTGTTTAATATCTATTTATTGGTTAGCTTCAATTACAGCCTTCTTAACTGCTTTTTATTCATTCCGATTAATATACTTAAGTTTTGTGTCTAAGCCTAATTTAACACGTATAAGCGCACAACACTTACAAGAAGCTGATTGGAACTTATTGGGTCCTTTATTAGTATTAGCAATAGGAAGTATTTTAGTTGGTTATATCGCTAAAAATATGGTGTTTGCGCCAGGTATACGTCCCCTGCCGCTTGTGCCCACAATAGTCTCTTTAGCACCAGTTATTATGTCCGTAACAGGGATATTACTAGTGTTTATACTTCGTCCATATATTGTCTATTATATTACACGCCCTAGCATATATGGTTTCTTATTTTATGCCTGGGAGTTTAATCAAATAGCAAATTATTATATTGGAAGCACAGCTTGGAAGTTCGGCCATTTTGTGTCTTATCGTACTATAGATAGGGGAATTTTAGAGATTTTAGGCCCCACTGGAATAGCTCGATTTATGGTTGAGAGAACTAAAGAGTTAAGCAGCTTACAATCTGGTTTATTATTTAATTATGCATTAATGATATTAGTTGGTACAGCTATCGCACTTAAGTACCTACTCGTAAATTAATACATGTATGACCTAGTATTTTATATATCTATTCAATAAGCTTAATGGGCGCCTATTGCGGGAGTATGGGCCCGCGGATTTTGCGGGGGCTAACTGGGTAGAGGACGGACTCCAAGAGCAACTATCGTATCAATAAAGTTATATAATATGATATTAGCTAGTATTGTGATATCTTTATTAATAAGTCTAGTAATAATAGCATTAATTCCAAGGGAAAATAGTATAAAATTACGCCAACAAGCGTTAAAGTGGTCTTTGATTACACTTTCTCTTTCTATTTTATTATTAGTTAACCTTCATCAAGAGGCTCAATTTCAACAGATAATAGAATTCAATTGGGTTAGTACAATAGGTTGGTTTGAAGGTTCTCCGATATTGTTTGCTATTGATGGGATCTCTATATTTTTCATTGTACTAAGTACTTTATTAACCCCTATTTGTATTTTAGTAAGTTGGAATAGTATTAAGTTTCTTGTTAAGGAGTTTATTATATGCCTTTTAGGTATGGAGTTACTATTAATTGGGGTATTTTCAACATTAGACCTGTTAATATTTTATGTGTTATTTGAGAGCATATTAATACCTATGTTCTTAATAATCGGAGTATGGGGAGCTCGGGCAGAGAAGATAAAAGCTGCCTATTATTTCTTCTTTTATACTCTAGTTGGCTCAGTATTAATGTTACTTAGCATAGCAGTTATTTATAGAATAACCGGCACAACTGACTACTTATCTTTAACTAACATTCAGATTGATAGTAATATTCAAATTTGGTTGTTTATAGGTTTCTTCCTTAGTTTAGCAGTTAAGATACCAATGATACCCTTTCATATATGGTTGCCTCTCGCGCATGTTGAGGCCCCTGTAGCTGGTTCAGTAATTCTAGCTGGAATATTATTAAAATTAGGGGGTTATGGATTCATTCGATTCGCTTGGCCTTTTTTCCCCGAAGCAACAGAGTATTTAGCACCAGTCATACTAACGTTATCATTAATAGCAGTGATATATGGGAGTTTAACTACTTGCAGACAGGTAGATGCGAAACGTCTGATAGCCTATTCCTCGGTGGCTCATATGGGAATAGTAACAATAGGGTTATTTACTCATACGATGGAGGGTTTAATAGCCTCCATATTCTTGATGATAGCTCATGGAGTAGTTAGCCCCGCTTTATTTATAGCAGTAACATTGCTCTATGAGAGACATCATACAAGGCTAATTAGGTATTATAGGGGAGTAGTTATGACTATGCCCCTATTTTCTATAATATTTATGGTGTTTACTTTAGCTAATATTGCTGTTCCTCTTAGTTGTAACTTTGTTGGAGAATTTTTATCCTTAGTAGCTGCTTTTTCTACTAGTACGTCATTAGGTATTCTTACCTCAACTAGTATGGTCATAGCTGCTGCTTATTCGTTATATTTATATAATAGAATTTGTTTTGGGCAACTTTCTCCATATTTAATATTTTCGAGAGATATTAATAGACGAGAGTTTAATGGGCAATTGCCGCTAATAGTAGCTATTGTATTATTGGGGATAGTCCCATACCCCCTAATCGAGTTAGTTCGTGTATGTTTGCCCAGATTTCTATAATTTTCCTCTTTTTGTACCTACTTGGTTTATATGTGTATTTATTTTGTTTTTAATAGTGGTAGGGGCAGGAGTTGAACCCGCATAATCAGATTATGAGTCTGAGAACTTACCGTTAGTTGACCCTACAAGCTGAGCTTAGCTAAGCACTATGTAACCATGGCCCGGGCTAAGAGCCCCACCAGTAAATACATACATATAAAAACAACCAAACCACATCTACAAAATGCCAATACCAACTAGCAGCCTCAAAACCAAAATGATGATGACGAGTATAGTGATAACCTATTAGTCTAGCTAAACATACAGCCAAAAATATAGTTCCAATTATAACATGAAAACCATGAAAACCTGTGGCCATAAAAAAGGTTGAACCATATACGGAGTCTGAGATTGTAAAAGGCGCTTCGTAATACTCCATAGCTTGAAGGGCTGTGAACTGAATACCAAGAATTACGGTACAAGTAAGTGATTGTATGGCTTCTAGTCTTTGTCCGCTAACTATGGCGTGATGTGCCCATGTGACTGTTGCTCCTGAACTAAGTAATATAGCTGTATTTAATAGGGGCACAGAAAATGGGTCTAACACTTCTATACCAACCGGGGGCCAAACAGCCCCTAATTCTATAGTGGGAGATAGGCTACTATGAAAGAAAGCCCAAAAGAACGCAAAAAAGAAGCAAACTTCAGAAGTAATAAAAAGGATCATACCATATCTTAATCCTCTTTTTACCACTTGAGTATGGTGTCCTTGGAAAGTGGCCTCTCTAATAATATCTCTCCACCAAACAAGCATTGTAAATATTATTGTTATTGCGCCTAAATACATTATCCATGTATAACTATAATGAAAATATAATACTGAGCCTACTGTAATCAGTAGTGCCCCAATTGCGCCTGTATAAGGCCATGGACTAGGATCCACTAAATGATAAGGGTGATAAGCCTTACTCATGGCTCCCCGGCGGGGAATCGAGCGGAGACTAATACTCCCGCCCAACAATTATTCTAAGTATGGGTTAATGTAGATTTAGAGTATCATTAATGTATATGGTGGTTAACAGACAAAATACATATGCTTGAATCAGGGCCACGGCAATTTCTAGTAAAGTTATAAAAACCATTACTAATATTGGGGCTAAGCTTAAAACTAACATTCCATTACTAATCATTGCGAACCCAAAACTTGCTAATATAGCAAATAAAAGGTGCCCGGCAGATAAATTAGCAGCTAATCGAACACCTAAAGAGATTGCCCGGGAAAGATAGCTAACTGTTTCAATTATAACTAATAGAGGGGCTAATAATAGAGGAGCCCCACTAGGCATCATCATTGAAGCAAAGTTCCAACGGTATTGTGTTATCCCCAATATTGTCACTGCTATTAAAATAGATAAACTTAACCCGAAAGTAATAACAATATGGGCAGTTGGGGTAAATACATAGGGAAATAGGCCTAATAGATTTAATCCAGCAATAAACGTAAATAGGGTAATAATAAGAGTAAAATATTGAGTTCCCTTATTAGCTGTAGAATCTTTTACTAATCCTAAAAAGTGGATATAAACAATCTCTTGTATGGCCTGCAATCTTGTAGGGATTAATTTATACGAACAACTTCCTATTAATATTACACTAAATAGGATAAGCATCATAATTGAAGAATTAGTTATTATACCCCCCATTATCCGAACTACATTAAACTGATCAAAGAAAGAAGCTGCCATATTGACTATATGTAGGAAATGGGCCTATCTACGGAGTATATCTTGTAGTATAGCATATGCTCGATTGACCCCGAGTCCCTTACTAGGGGCTGCCCCCTCTTCCTGTAGTATACTTCTTATACGTAAATTATTTTGAATTTTAGGTAAAATAAACAAACTCATAATACTATAAAGTGCTAACAAGATTATTAATGTCCAGCTATATTGAGTTAAATAAGTAGTTATATCTAAGTGAGGCATTATTTGATGATTGAAAGATCCACTAAAGATCAGCACATAATGAAGATAGCCAGCTGATATATCTATCCATGCTAACGGCTTCTATGACAATGGGCATAAAAGAGTGATTAGCGCCGCATAGCTCGGAACATTGACCATAAAATAATCCCGGTCTTTTAGCTAAAAATCCGGTTTGATTAAGGCGGCCAGGCACAGCATCCATTTTCATAGCTAATGAAGGTACAGCAAATGAGTGAAGCACATCTGCGCCTGTAACTAAAACTCTTACATAAGTATCAATAGGAACAACCATTCTATTGTCAACCTCTAATAGTCGGAGATCGCCGGGTTGAAGGTCACTCGTAGGTATCATGTAAGAATCAAATTCTAAGGTACTATCTTCACCTAAGGTAGTTTGATAGTCTGAATACTCATAGGACCAGTACCATTGATGACCTATGGCTTTTACTGTCACACCGGGCTCTACTACCTCATCCATCAAATAAAGTAGTTTCAAAGAAGGGAATGCTATAAACACTAATATAGCTGCTGGAATTATAGTCCAAACAATCTCTATTGTGACTCCCTCTATGAGATAGCGATGATAAGCTTGGCCTGTTAATCCTCTTATAATTAACCATAATACAGCTGTTATAATAATAATTAAAATAAACATAATTTGGTTATGAAGAAATAGAATCTCTTCCATAACAGGACTAGCAGCATCTTGGAAGTTTAGTTGAAATGGCTCAGCCGCGTCACGTAGAAGCGAAGCCTCTAATAATGCATTAATTGGAGTTTTCATTCTTCTCTAGTCCTGTTACTTTGCTGACACACCCAAAAGCTTTCCCAATTCCGTATATCCGGCCCCAAGAGTGTTCTCACCTACTTTAGATTACTTTCAATCTAGAGTAAGCATGAACAAATATCTTACACGTTGGCTATTCTCTACTAATCATAAGGATATAGGTACCTTATATTTACTATTTGGTGCTTTTTCTGGGATGGCGGGGACAGCTTCAAGTATGTTAATACGGCTAGAACTGTCAGCTCCAGGTAGTATGATAGGAGACGATCATCTATATAATGTGGTTGTAACATCACATGCTTTATTAATGATCTTCTTCCTGGTAATGCCAGTAATGATTGGAGGATTCGGAAATTGGTTTGTGCCAATTATGATTGGTGCACCCGATATGGCCTTTCCTAGATTAAACAATATCAGTTTCTGGTTATTACCGCCTTCTCTAATACTATTGGTTGGTTCTATGTTTGTGGAACAAGGGGCAGGTACAGGCTGGACCATTTATCCCCCACTATCAAGCATTCAAGCCCATTCAGGGGGAGCAGTGGATATGGCTATATTTAGTTTACATCTAGCTGGTGTATCTTCCATTTTAAGTTCTATTAATTTTATAACTACTATAATTAACATGAGGGTTCCTGGTATGAGTATGCACAGATTACCTTTATTCGTATGGTCTGTATTAGTTACTACAATATTGTTATTATTATCTTTACCAGTGTTAGCTGGTGCAATTACAATGTTATTGACAGATAGAAATTTTAATACAACATTCTTTGACCCTGCGGGAGGAGGAGATCCTATTTTATTCCAGCACTTATTTTGGTTTTTTGGACATCCTGAAGTCTATATATTGATTTTACCAGGATTTGGTATGGTATCTCAAATTATACCCACATTTTCTGCTAAACAACATATTTTTGGTTATTTAGGTATGGTCTATGCTATGATTTCTATTGGAGTATTAGGATTTATTGTTTGGGCCCACCATATGTTCACCGTTGGTATGGATGTCGATACTCGTGCCTACTTCACTGCCGCCACTATGATTATTGCTGTTCCTACTGGTATTAAGATATTTAGTTGGTTAGCTACTATATATGGGGGAAGCATACGGCTTGAGACACCTATGTTGTGGGCTATTGGGTTTGTGTTCCTATTTACCATTGGTGGTTTAACTGGAGTTATATTAGCTAATAGTTCATTAGATATAGCTTTACACGATACTTATTATGTAGTAGCCCACTTCCATTATGTGTTATCTATGGGGGCCATATTTGCTATATTTGGGGGATACTACTATTGGTTCGGTAAAATTACAGGTTATAGTTATAATGAGTTATACGGTAAGATCCATTTTTGGATTATGTTTATCGGAGTTAATTTAACTTTCTTCCCCCAACATTTCTTGGGTTTAGCCGGATTACCTAGAAGATACTCGGATTTCCCTGATGCTTACCAAGATTGGAACTTAGTTAGTTCTTGCGGAGCTGTGATAGCCCTAGTAGGAATTATATGGTTTATATACTTATCTTATGAGGCACTAGCGGCCGAAAGACCATTTAAGGGTTGGTCAACTTCGCCTGGCTCGTTAGAATGGTCTTTATCTTCTCCGCCTGCTTTTCATACTTATAATGAATTACCGTTTGTTTATCAGCGTAAATTGAGTCCTGGGGATGATTTAAATATTATTTCCACACTACTCCTTTGACCTTGGGGAGTCTATAAGGCAATGTGTTCTTCTAATACATGCAAGGCCCAGCTTTGCTGGGCCCTACTGGTGAGGATAAAACGGAGATTATCTCGGTTGACGTATTAGAATAGGTGGTATAGTGGCCCACCTGGTTGAAGATGCGTAGTATAGCCACACTTTCACTGAAACAAGGGGAAGACATTTTGGCAGCAGTAGAGAATCTTGTGCAATGGGTAAACGCTTGATACAGGGTTTCACACTGAGGTCTGTCTAACTAAGTGCCAGCAGACGCGGTTAAACTTAGAGGCCCAGTTTTTATTTCGCATTAGGCGTTAAAGTATGTAGTGAAGCATGAGAATAAAGTAAGGCAAACCTCTTGGTAGCGGTAAAATGTTTGAAGCAAGAGTGGAAGTCCGAAGGTGAAGGCTCCTTACTTCGTTCATGGTATATCTTCATGAAATACGAAAGCTTGGATAGCAAACAGGATTAGATACCCTGGTAGTCCTCGCCTTAAACTTATACAATAGCTTTATTAGCAAATAACCTTATTGTATGCCTGAATACTATGATCGCAAGATTGAAACTCAAAAGGCTTGGCTGTTCACTGTTTGAATCAGAGGAGCGTGTAATTTAATACGATGATCCGCGTGTCACCTTACCTTTCCTTGAAAGCGGACTACCTTTTGTGGGTAGTTGCCGCTCAGGCATTGCATGGCCGTCGTCAGGATAACAATAAATGTTATCCTTAACCCTATTATGGATTAAGTCAGGTGTCATGGTCTTTATGGAAAGGGATATTATGCGCTACATTCTCCTATACAATATACACAGAAATTAGGAGGCGGGAATTCTCTGAAACGGGAATCTTAAGTAGGATTTGATAGTAATCGGGAAGTAGAGCGTTCCGGTGAATTCTAGCCCAGTGTTAGCACAAATCGCCCGTCGTCCCCTTCAAGTTAAGGATACGAGACGCCCCGCGGCGGGGTTATCCCTCCTTTTCGAGAATGGGTAAGTCGTAACATAGTAAGGGTAAGGGAACTTGTTCTTGGGCCAAGTTTTGCGCGTTCAATACGTACTTGGCCGCCCCCCGTAACTAGGATGATAAGTACTATTATTTCAATTATCTTTAAAACGCTTGCAATAATAATACCTCTATTGGTGGCTATAGCTTATTTAACTTTAGCAGAAAGAAAGGTATTAGGGTATATGCAAGCACGAAAAGGACCTAATGTAGTTGGTGTTTATGGACTATTACAGCCTTTAGCTGACGGATTAAAATTATTTACTAAAGAAATGGCTATTCCCAATCATGCTAATCTGTCGGTTTATATTGTAGCCCCGATTCTATCGCTTACTTTAGCTTTTTTAGCTTGGGGGGTTATTCCTTTTAGCCCCGGTATTGTACTAGCTGATATCAATGTTGGTATCTTATATATCTTTGCTATCAGTTCTATGGGGGTGTATGCTATTTTAATGTCTGGTTGGGGGAGTAATTCTAAATATGCTTTCTTAGGGGCCATTAGAGCAGCAGCTCAAATGATTAGCTATGAAGTGTGTATGGGGCTTATTCTAATATCAGTAATATTATGTGCAGGTTCTCTTAATATCACTCAGATTGTTTTAGCCCAAGCCGAAATTTGGTATATAATACCTTTATTTCCAGCTGCTTTAATGTTTTTTGCTTCGGCATTAGCTGAAACTAATCGGGCTCCTTTTGATCTTACCGAGGGAGAATCAGAATTAGTATCTGGATATAATGTAGAATATTCTAGTATGTCGTTTGCTCTATTCTTTTTAGCTGAATACGGCCATATTATTCTAATGAGCTGTTTGATAAGTTTATTGTTTTTAGGAGGTTGGGCACCTTTTACAGGAACTCTAGGAATGGGTTGCTTAGCCCTTAAAACTACCGCAGTAGTGTTCGCATTTGTGTGGGTGCGAGCTTCTTTCCCTAGAATGAGATATGACCAACTTATGTATCTATTATGGAAGTCTTACTTACCTTTCAGTCTTGGTTTAGTCGTTTTAGTTTCTGGCCTGTTGATAGGTTTAGATGCAGTGCCTTGCTAGCATTGGGGGGTTTGAAGTACACAAGCTTCCTGAGCGCATGCATATGGAATCACCAAACAAAATGTTACGAATAAGAACTCAACATCCATTAATCTCTATTGTGAATGGGGTACTGGTTGATCTGCCAGCCCCTTCTAATATTAGCTATTACTGAAATTTTGGTTCTTTGTTAGGACTTTGTTTAGCTATTCAATTGATTACCGGAATATTTTTAGCTATGCATTATTGCCCTGACGTTAGTTTAGCTTTTGACTCAATTTCGCATATTTTAAGAGACGTCAATTATGGTTTTATGTTAAAGTATATTCATGCTAATGGAGCTTCACTATTTTTTCTCTGTGTATATATCCACATGGGCAGAGGATTGTATTATGGGAGCTACATGAAAATGGACGTTTGGAATATAGGGGTAATAATTTACTTAGTGATGATGTTAACAGCTTTCTTAGGGTATGTATTACCTTGGGGACAAATGTCCTTTTGGGGAGCCACAGTTATAACTAACTTTTGTTCTGCTATACCCTATATAGGAACAGATATTGTTCAGTGGATTTGGGGAGGATTTAGTATATCTAACGCGACTCTTAATCGTTTCTACTCTTTACATTATCTTTTTCCTTTTCTTATAGCTGGATTAGGCGTATTGCATATTCTTAGTTTACACACAGCTGGGTCAAATAATCCTTTGGGGATTGACTCTAATGTAGACAAAGTTACCTTTCATGTTTATTATACTTATAAGGACTTGTTTGGTATAATGGTACTTAGCACTATTTTAATTATATTTTGTTATTTTATGCCTAATGTATTAGGTGATCCTGAAAATTTCATTCAAGCTAATCCTTTAGTAACTCCTGTTCATATACAACCAGAATGGTACTTCTTGTTCGCATACGCTATTCTCCGCTCTATACCCAACAAGCTTGGAGGAGTTTTGGCTATGGTATTTAGTATTATGGTGTTATTTTTATTACCCTTTATTCATACTAGTAGATTAAGAGCTTTAACATTTAGGCCTTTAGGTAAAATAGCATTTTGGTTTTTAGCAGCTGATTTTATACTATTAACCTGGCTAGGGGCTAATCCAGTAGAGGAGCCTTATGTTATGATTGGTCAATTTGCATCTATATTCTACTTTTGCTACTTTTTAGTATTGGTCCCCTTGTTAGGCTGGGTAGAAACCAAATTGCTCCGTATGAAATAGTGTAAGAAGTGGGATAGGCCATGTTGGCCGAAGTACAATATGAATAGTCTATTTATGATATTCTCCTTAGGAATAGTTGGAGCTAGTCTTATGGTTATATCTACGCCGAATCCTGTTTATTCAGTATTCTGGTTAGTTATTGCCTTTGTTAATGCTGCTGTTATGTTTATATCGTTGGGACTAGACTATATAGGCTTAATATTTATAATTGTCTATGTAGGGGCTATCGCTATTTTATTCCTGTTCGTAATTATGTTAATTCAACAGCCTAATAAGGTGGATTTTCAAGATCACTCGCATTTTTTACCTGTAGGATTATCTGTTATATTCCTATTTTATAGTTTACTAACCAATAGCCCTAAATATATCAGCAATCCTGTTATAGGGTCTAGAACTAACATTGGGGCAATTGGGAGTCATCTTTATACAACTTATTATGAATTAGTGTTAATTGCTAGTTTGGTGCTACTAGTCGCTATGATAGGGGCTATATTATTAGCTAAGCAGCCAAATTCACCTTTTTTATATAATTCCCATGGTGAATCATTACGTAGTAGGCAAGATCTCTTCCTACAAATCAGCAGAGAGCACCTTTAGGTGCCTTCTGGCCAAGTGCTAACGCACGTCTCCGCTTAGGAATGGAGTTCAAAGGAATATTAATACTACTTATCGTTAGCGGGACATTATCAATTCTAATTTTAGGGGCATCTTATCTATTAGGATATAAACAACCCGATATGGAAAAAGTGTCAGTCTATGAATGTGGGTTTGACCCTTTTGATAACCCCGGGAATCCCTTCCCCGTTAGATTCTTCTTAATTGGTATCTTGTTTTTAATATTTGATCTTGAAATATCTTTTTTATTCCCCTGGGCTGTTACATATATGGGCTTACCTTTATTTGGGTATTGGGTTGTTATGTTATTTTTATTTGTCTTAACTTTAGGGTTAATTTATGAGTGGATAGAAGGAGGCTTAGAGTGGGAAAACTAGCCTCTAATTGGTATAGCGCATGTCTTATTTAATATTATCAATTGTCATCTTATTAATCGGAATCTTAGGTATTATTCTTAATAGAAGCAATTTAATTATTATGCTAATGTGTGTAGAGCTAGTTTTACTGGCCTCTACTATTTTGCTTCTATTTGAGTCTCGTGTGCTTTATACGCTTTTGGGTCAAATTTTTGCGATTGTGATTCTAACTGTCGCAGCCGCCGAATCTGCTATCGGTTTAGCCATTATGGTTAACTATTACCGTTTACGTGGTACAATTGCTGTTCGGGCCTTAAATTTATTAAGAGGTTAACTCCTAGTTAAAAATGAACCAGATACCTATGCAATATTTCAACTTAGCAAAGGAGAATTATTCTAAGTATGGATTGTCAGTCATCCAGCTTATCCAGATTGGTAAGTTCTATGAACTTTGGCATGAGCCTGACACTCCTAGTTGTCAACAAGCATACTCTCAAGCCGAGTTATTAGTTAAGTCATCCATGCGAAGTGGGCCTTTGGAGGTAACGCCCCCCATTGAACAAGTTGCCTCGTTACTTGATATGAGAATAACATCGCCCGGTAAAAGATCCTTGCTTCAAATGGGGTTTCCAATTTATTCCCTCGCCACTCATCTAAGTACCTTGTTGGATAAAGGTTGGACTGTTATAGTTATTGATGAATTAGTCACTGGTAAACCCGGGCCAAAACAACGCGCAGTATCTCAGGTTTATTCTCCTAGTTGTAATTTAGAGGACTGTTCGGAATTATCCTGTGTGTTATCAATTTATTTTTCTCAAGACGACTTATTAGGTATTACTATATTTTTAGCCATGAGTGGGCATAGTATAATGTTTCCTGTCTCTTGGGCGGACAGAGACAAAGCAGCTCGGCTATTAATCAGTTATCGTATTAGAGAAATAGTAATTTGGGCAAACTCCGGGGTTGGCTCAGAGATTTTAATAAATAAAATATATAATTTATTAATTGGTTGGGATTTATTCCCCCCTGAACCCAATGTTAAAATTGAAGTTATGGGAGAAGCACTGCCCAACTTACCGTGTTATTTATCTTATAGGTACGAAAATAATAATAAGGAGTGGCTTTTGCTACATATTTATATGGGCATTAACCCAGAGTGGTTTAACAAAAATTATCAAGAATATACCCTTAGTAAGATATTTCAAAGTACTTGGACAGAAAATGTTAATCAGGTAAATCTAATTAGCCTTTTAGGAGTGTTGCAATTTATTAAAGATCGAAATCCTAATCTTATTAAGAACCTTCAACTTCCCGAGTGTTATAATTCTGTTGTTAGCCCCCTAAACTTAATATTATGTAATCGAGCAGAATATCAATTGGACTTATTGCCTAAGAGGGGAAAACTGGGTGGTTTACTAAGTTTGGTTGATTTCTGTTCTACTGCAATGGGTAAAAGACTACTCAAATTCAGACTTCTTAACCCCATTACAGATTATTGTGAATTAAATCTTCGTTACGGGGAGATTGCCACATTCAAACAATTAATTGATAAAAAAATGTTTGACAATTCCGAGTTAAAACACATTAAAGATTTATCTTCTTTACATCGTCAATGGGCAATATGTGCTTCGAGTGAGACTACCTTGCCACCTAAAAAGTTGAGTCAAATTTACCATTCTTATTTGTTTGCTAGTCGACTAATAAATAATAAATGAATTAATATTCAATTACCCCCTTCAGTCGGGCCCCAATTAGAGTCGCTAATTGAGGAAATAGGCCGAATTTTCCAGGTTGACAGTCTTACAGGTGATTTAAAAGATGTAATACAACCAACTGATAATCTAACTAACCTCCTTGCACAACAACAAATTTTGGAGGCCCAACTTACAGAGAGGGCTAAACAGACTTCAAATATTGTGTTTCAAGATACTATTTCTATTAAAGCTGAGCGTTTTAATAAAGAGGGTTATGCTTTTTCTATTTTATCTAAAAAGTTACCTAAGTTAGAACATTACATGTCTAGCGCCTCTATATCTGACAATTCAGTTATTGTGTTGGGTAAAAGAGGAAATCACCTTATAATTACTAGCCCCGCCATTCATAAAGTATCAATCGAATTAAACTCATTAGAAGAGCAAATTAATACTCATGTAAAACAGATTTATAACCGGGAACTTAAAAAATTATATTTTAGTTATTCTGAGCTGTTTTCACCCTTAGAAAATATAATTTCTAGATTAGATGTTGCATTAAGCGGGGCTATTGCGGCTATTAAGTTTAATTATACTAAACCTTGCTTAACACTAACAAAATCCCAACAAACTAGGGGTTTAGTTGAAGCAATCAACCTACGACACCCATTAGTAGAACAGTTAAACACTCAAGAGGAATGTGTAGCTCATAATATTAGTTTAGAGGACAAGGGGATGTTAATATTCTCAGTCAACGGTGCGGGCAAATCTACTTTACTTAAAGCAATTGGAGTCAACGTAATCTTAGCTCAAGCAGGAATGTATGTGGCTGCAGATTCATTTAGGTTAAGACCTTATCACTATTTAATTACTCGTATTTTAGGGGGGGATGATCTCCATAAAGGCCAAGGTACTTTTGAGGTCGAAATGAGAGATCTTTCAACTATATTAAAGCTAGCTAATTATAACAGCTTAATATTAGGCGACGAAATTTGTCATGGAACAGAGGTCAGTTCAGGAACAGCAATATTAGCTGCAACAATTGAAAGATTAACAGCTGCACAAACTAGTTTTGTTCTTTCTACTCATTTACATCAAGTTTTTTCTTTAATTGATTCGCCAGTTCGGTGCTATCATTTATCTGTTATTCAACAAGAAAATTTGGGCCTAATTTATGAACGTAAATTGAAACCTGGCCCAGGGCCCTCCCAATATGGCATTGAAGTTATGGGCCACATAATTAATGACAAAAAATTTTATAATAGTGCTTTGAAATATCGTAAACTTATTAACTGGGAACCACCATCCCAAAGTGAGTCAAGTTCTTTAACAGTATACCGCCCTTCTAAATATAATGCTCAAGTTTTTATTGATTCGTGTGAAATATGCGGAGCTCCAGCGGAGGCTATCCACCACATTCAACCTAAGAAATCATGTGATAGAAGATTGAATCGGAGGTCTAACTTGGTGCCAGTTTGCTCAAGCTGTCATTTAGATATTCATAAAAATAAAATCTCTATTTTAGGTTGGAAGAGAACCCCCGGACATAAGAAATTATATTGGGTTAATCTTAATGTGTCTTTAGACAGTGGAACTGAGTAA